ATCAGATGAAATAGAACTATTTTAGAAGGGATATAAGAAAATCTTTTGATTGTTTGTTGCTTTATATTTAGAAAATGAATGATCCGTATTCTCTTTATATTCTATTCTCTATTAGAGAATAGAGAATAGAATATAAAGAGAATTATAGAAAATATAGAATATTAGAATAAAAAAAAGAAAATAATAAACAGAGTGTTCTTATTCAAAACGCCCTGTGATCTTCAACCAATTCTGTGCTTCAATATAATTCCCAGGGGTAAGGGCTATAGCTTGTTTCCAATATTCAGCGGCTTGATCAAACCAAGATTCCGCAATTTCAGAATCTCCCTGTCGAATGGCCTGTTCTCCGCGGTCGGGATAGGTGAGTAAATTCCTTCCCTTAGAACCGTACTTGAGAGTTTCCTGACTCATACGGCTCAACAGTCAATTCTTTTTATCTTCCATTTTTTTCTGGAGTTAAGAACAAGAAAAGAGGTTAATTACATGAGTTTCAAACTTGAATTTGGATTACGAATTTAATCCTTTGTTTTTAGTTTTATCTTTTTTCCTACCTTCCGAAGAATAAAGTATCGACATTAACACTAATGCTCGTTCTTATTGAAATTTTCTGAAAGGTAACTATCTCGATTTCATATATCATATACTTTCATATATGATATATCAATTTCTATAGAATCTTTGAGAAAGACTTTTCTTCATAAGAAAAGACTTACTATCTTTGGGATCTGATACTACACCGCTGCTCACAACCTTAGGGGATCCACTTTATTACATAAGTAGATTCCTAATCTATCATCATATAAGTAAGCAGTTCTTGTTGTATCGGCCAAAAACCTTGTTAATTGATCTTTACGGTGCTTCCTCTATCAATTAGATCTTTTATCCATAGAAAAAAAGTATCTAGGCATATATATTCTATTTCTTCATATTTTGACTTCTATGAAGTTTCTTCCTTTGCTACAGCTCATAAAAATCGTTGTTTCGAACGATATATATATGTAGAAAGCCCGTTTTTTTGTCTAGTATTTATTTTTTTATTAGTATTAGTGGAGTTGTTCGTTCTTTTCTTTTTTTCTATAGTGGAGATAGTCGCACGTAATGACAGATCACGGCCATATTGTTAAAAGCTTGAGGTAAGAAAGGGTTTCGTTCGAGTGCCCTAAAATAGTATTCCAAAGCTTTTGTGTGTTCTCCGTTACTTGTGTGTATAAGGCCTATGTTATAAAGTATATAACTTCGATCATAGGGATCAATTTCCAGTCGCATAGCCTCATAATAATTCTGTAAAGCTTCCGCATAATTTCCTTCAGATTGAGCCGACATCCGTTACGGTCGTCATTCGGTTCAAAGAATCTCCGTTCCAGAACCGTACGTGAGATTTTCATCTCATACGGCTCCTCCTTTATGTGTATAATGATAAACATCCATGGAATCAAATACAAAAAGATTGCAATATTCTCATTATCAACTTAGCGGGACTAGTATTTTTACACGAAATCTCTAGCCAACCTTCCTGTAAAGGATCTTTTATTAACATCAAGTATGTTATTACTGGATAAATAGTCACTTCAACAATTTCTTTGTCCTCAACGCTGCTAAATTTCCCGGAATTAGTCACTTCAACAGTCTTCGATGGTTATATGGGTATCCAAAATACGAACGAGATGGATGTTTATTGTCCCAACCATTCTAGTTAGTCCCGATCCCGATAAGAAAGGAAGGATTTATTATTTTTTACAAAGTTTTCTAGTGTTGTTGATTCCTAAGCGTAGTGCTTCTTCCCCCATGCCGCCTATTGGTACTAGTGGAGTAGGATTAACCTAACCCCATAGGTATAGGTATAACCTTTCGCTTAATACTATAAACCTAAAATTGAAGCATATGAGGCTGCATTAATCGGAAATACACGACAGAAGGGATTAATTGTTTTATTTCCAAACTTCACCTTCAGCAAGCGTAGGTTTTTTTTTTTCAAAATTTTTTTCTTTCTCTAGACTGAGATCGATAAAAAAAAAAAAGAATCAAATCGCACCATCTCTGTAATAAGTGAATGCCTCTTTTTCTCCAGAAGTTGTCGGAATTATTCGTAATAAGATATTGGCTACAATGGTAAAGGTCTTATCAATAAAATTTCCATTTATCCGAGATCTAGTCATAGGTAGCAATCCATTCTAAAATTTCATTTTTTATCGCGTGATAAAAGAATCCCCCAAACAAAGGAATTGTACAATACAGTACGAAATAACGTAAAAATGGACTTATTAATCAAATAATTTTATCCTACGGCAGGCCTCGAAGTAAGTTTTTTTTTGTTCGTTTCAATTGATTATGTGCGCCTACCCAAATGGAATATCTATGCCTCACTATTCACTCGAGGGACATAATCATTATGTAGGAGAGATGGCCGAGTGGTTGAAGGCGTAGCACTGGAACTGCTATGTAGGCTTTTTGTTTACCGAGGGTTCGAATCCCTCTCTTTCCGCACCCTTATCAAGTTCAT